TGAAAAACTATTACTTAGGGTTATATAATTTTTATTCAATGGAATACGCAATTATAGAAGCCAGTGGTCGTCAATTTTGGGTAGAACCTAAGAAATTTATTGAGTTTAATAGATTAATTCTTAAAATCGGTAGCACTATTTTAATCAGACGGGTTTTATTTGTTAAACAGAAAACAAATACTCTTATTGGTCAACCATACTTAAATAATGTTGTAGTAAAGGGAGTAGTGAGTAAACATTTTTTAGGACCAAAAATACTTGTATTTAAGATGAAACCAAAAAAAAAATATCGCAAAAAGATTGGACATAGACAAAAATTAACTAGATTATTGATCAATAAAATTGAATAAGTTTATTGATAGTTTAACCCATATGTCGATTACTTTAATTAGTATATTTACTATATTAATTTAGTTCTAAAATATAAACTTGGAGTATAAATAATTGTGTCTATTGGAATATTTGGAAATAAAATTGGCATGACGCAAGTTTTTGATAAAGACGGTTTAGCTTTACCTGTAACTGTGGTCCGTATTGGTTCATGTTTTATTACTCAAATTAAAACGGAAAAACTTAATGGGTACAATGCAGTTCAAATTGGGCACTCAAAAGGGCGAACATTAAACCTAAAAAAGGCTGAACTAGGACACTTAAAGAAAAATGGGTTACCACCCTTATCTGATTTGTGTGAATATAAAGTTATGGATTTAGAAAATTACTCATTAGGCCAAGTGTTAAATGTTAATCATTTTGAGATTGGTCAATTTGTTAATGTTACTGGGAAATCTATAGGTAAGGGATTTAGTGGAAACCAAAGACGACACAAATTTAAACGTGGACCAATGACTCATGGTTCTAAAAATCATAGAGCTCCAGGGTCAATAGGACCAGGAACTACACCAGGTCGAGTGTTTCCAGGAAAACTAATGGCAGGACAATTGGGAGCAAAAAAGATAACTGTATCAAAACTAGAAATTTTAGGTATTGATTCAAAACAAAATCTTTTAATTCTAAAAGGTAATGTACCAGGTAAGCCTGGGAATTTACTAAATATTGTTCCTTCAAATTAAATTTTAATAATAAACTAAGAAATTATTTATGGTTTTACAAAAAATCCTTACTTTTCCTGTTAAAATATTAACAGGAGAAGAAAGTGGAGATGAGATAACATTAACTCTAAAATCGAAAGAAGCAACTAATACAATTAATTATGTTATTCAACGTGCTTATCTAGCACAAAGGTCTAATGAAAGACAAGGTACTGCTAGTACTTTAACTAGAGCAGAAGTAAAAGGTGGTGGCCGTAAACCTTGGAGACAAAAAGGTACTGGGAGAGCTCGTGCAGGTTCGAATAGATCACCTTTATGGAAAGGTGGAGGAGTTTCTTTTGGTCCAAAACCAAAATTGTATTCGAGTAAGATAAACCGTAAAGAATGGCAATTAAGTTTAAGAAGCTTATTAATTGCTAAGCAGAAAGATATTACAATAATAGATAATTTTAATTTTTTAGAATATAAAACTAGTAATATTATTAAAGTATTAAATACTTTTGGTATCAATTTATTTGAAAACACATTAATTGTTGTACCAAAAATAGAGGAGAAATTACTTAAATCTACTCGAAATATAAAAACAATTAAATTAATAGTTGCAAATAACTTAAACTTAAAGCAAATTTTATTGGCTAAAAATTTATTAATTACTAAAGATAGTTTAAAAACAATTGAGGAAACTTATAATGGCTAGAATAAAATTTAGTTCAAGTATTGATTTGATCAAATACCCTGTTACGACTATTAAAACAAACTTATTATTAGAAAATAATCAATATACATTCTTAGTAGACCCTAAACTAAATAAAATTAGTATAAAAAAGGCAATTGAGTTTTTATTTGATGTAAGCGTTATTAAGGTTAATAGTTGTAATTTACCTAAGAAAAAACGTCGTGTGGGCCAATTTACAGGTGTTAGACCTCGTTATAAAAAAGTAATCGTGAAATTAGCAAAGGATAATAAAATTGATCTCTTTTCTACTAACTAATAACATAACTATTAAATAAAGAGGAAGAGGAATAATATTTATGGCTATTCGTATTTGTAAAGTTTATACTGTTGGTACAAGAAATACTGTTTTTGCTTCTTTTGATGAAATTACTAAGACAAAACCAGAAAAAAAATTAATTGGAAGAAATCATCGAAAAAAAGGTCGTAATAACCAAGGATTAATTACAACACGCCACCATGGTGGTGGTCATAAAAGAAGATATCGTATTATAGATTTTAAACGTAAAAAACATGATATTTTAGGTAATGTTTTTGCTATTGAATACGACCCTAACCGTAATGCTAGAATTGCATTAATTCATTATGAAAATGGTGATAAAACTTATATAATTTGTCCTGATTCTTTAAAAATCGGTAGCAAAATTATGTCTGGCCCAAATGCGCCTGTTGAAATTGGTAATTCATTACCTTTGGAAAATATACCTTTAGGTACTTCTATCCACAATATAGAATTGTCTTATAACAAAGGTGGTCAAATTGTCCGAGCAGCAGGAACTTCAGCAAGAATTTTAGCAAAAGAGAATAATTATGTTACAGTACGTTTACCTTCTAAAGAAATTAGAATTGTTCATAAAAGCTGTTATGCAACAATTGGTAGTGTAAGTAACCGCGATAGTAATAATATTAAGTTAGGAAAAGCAGGTCGTAAACGTTGGTTGGGCATTAGACCAACGGTACGTGGTTCTGTTATGAATCCTTGTGACCATCCACATGGTGGTGGAGAAGGGCGTGCAACTATTGGGCGTCCAAAAGCTTATACTCCTTGGGGTAAAGCTGCGCTTGGTGTTAAAACAAGAAAAAAAGATAAGTACAGTGATATTTATATAGTTCGTTCGAGAGTATAAGACTAAATGTTCTTTTAATTATTTTTATAATTTTATCTTTAAATAAATTTATGGCAAGATCTTTTCGTAAAGGCCCTTTTATAGCTTATCATTTGCTACAAAAAATTGAAAAAATGAATAAAACTGGAAAAAAAGCATCAATTAAGACTTGGTCACGCTCATCTATGATTATTCCAGCGATGATTGGCCATACAATTTCCGTATATAATGGTAAAAAGCATATTCCTCTTTTTATATCTGACCAAATCATTGGCCATAAGCTTGGAGAATTTATACCAACCCGAAACTTTCGTTCTCATATAAAAAGTAGTGATAGACGTACAAAAAAGAAATAAATATTTAACAAATAAATGAAAGATAAACAAACAGCAAAAGCTGTCAGTAAATATATTAGAATATCATCGCATAAAGTTCGACGTGTTTTAGATCAGATTCGTGGGCGTTCATATTTAGAAGCTTTAATGCTATTACAATTTATGCCTTATAGAGCTTGTGGGCCAATTTGGCAAGTATTAAATTCAGCCGCTGCAAATGCTGAAAATAATAATGGTCTGAATAAAGAAGATCTAATTGTTAAAACAGTCTTTGCTGACCAAGGTCCAGTATTACGTAGGTTTAGACCACGTGCACAAGGGAGAGGTTATCAGATTCGTAAACCAACTTGTCATATTACTATAATTTTAGAACCTAATAATTAATAGATCCAAAAATAAATTTTTAATAAAACTAATACGAGACTAGATTATGGGACATAAAACACACCCTTTGGGCTTTAGGCTGGGAATTGTACAAGAAGATCGATCATTATGGTATAGTGGAACAAATTCTTATATTTCTTTTTTGAAAGAGGACTATACGATTCGAGAATATATATCTCAATTTCTAATTTCAAATAACGTTGGTTATTCAGGTATTACCAAACTTATTATTAAACGTAATGAGACAAAAAAAAGACTATATATTGAAATACAATCTGTAGTACCTGGTCGTATTGTAGGAAAATCAGGATCATTATTAAGAACATTAGATCAAGAACTTAGTGCACTACTAAAAAATAAAAAAGTTTTAATTAATATTGTTGAAATTACAAAACCCTATACAGAAGCTAGTATATTAGTTGACGTTTTAGTAAAAAAATTAGAAGAAAGAGTATCATTCAGAAAATGTATCCGAGAAATCCTTAGACGTTACAGAACAGAAGACGAATTAAAAGGTATTAAAGTTCAAATAGCGGGTCGGTTAAATGGAGCTGAGATTGCGAGAACAGAATGGGTTCGTGAAGGGCGTGTCCCACTTCAAACATTACGTGCTAATATTGATTATTCTTATAAAGTAGCTCAAACAACATATGGTATTTTAGGAATTAAAATATGGCTTTTTAAAAATGAAATATTAGCGAAAAAAATTATTTAATAACATTACAAAATTTAAGAAAATGCTTAGCCCTAAAAAAACAAAATTCCGAAAACAACACCGTGGTAGATTAAAAGGGAAAGCCTCAAGGGGAAATAAAATTAGTTTTGGTGATTATGCTATTCAAGCATTAGAACCTACCTGGTTAACGTCTCGTCAAATTGAAGCGACAAGAAGAACAATTACACGATATACAAAACGTGGTGGTAAGTTATGGATAACAGTTTTCCCAGATAAACCAGTAACTGCCAGAGCTGCAGAATCAAGAATGGGATCAGGGAAAGGATCAGTTGACTATTGGGTAGCTGTAGTTAAACCGGGAACTATTTTGTTTGAATTAAGCGGTGTTCCTTTAAAACTTGCAAAAGAAGCAATGCTAATTGCTTCTTATAAGTTGCCAATTAAAACAAAATTCCTTATAAATTAAAGAAGAAAGTATACCTATTATGAGTCTACCAAAAATCGATGAAATTAAAAACTTAGATAAAAATGAGTTAGAAAATGAGATTTTAAATATAAAAAAACAATTGTTTAAATTACGTGTAAGACGTGGAGCAAAACAATCTTTTAAATCGCACCAATTCAAACATGGGAAACATAGGTTAGCACAGTTATTAATGATACAAAAAAGTAATTAGAAAATTATCTTAAGGAATAATGATTTATGGTTAAACTGCAGAGACTTGGTATTGTAATAAGCAATAAAATGCAAAAAAGTGTTGTTGTTGCTGTTGAGTATCGTTATAAACATAAGTTTTATTCAAAAATTATAGTTAGAACAAAACGTTATTTAGCACATGATGCAGAGGATATTTGTAATATTGGGGATGAAATATTATTAGAGGAAAGTAGACCATTAAGTAAAAAGAAACGTTGGATAGTAAAAAAAATACTAAATAAAGCAGTAATCGTTAATTAAGGTTTTAAAATTTATTATATTATGATACAACCACAAACGTATTTAACAGTAGCAGATAACACAGGTGCAAAAAAAATTATGTGCATTCGTGTACTAGGTGGTCGTCGCAAATATGCAAGACTGGGTGATATTATTATTGGGGTTGTGAAGGAAGCAACACCAAATATGTTAACTAAAAGATCTGACATTGTTAAAGCTGTTGTTATAAGAACAAAAAAAGCTGTTTCACGTAAAGATGGAACTAGTATTCGTTTTGATGATAATGCAGCGGTTATTATTAACATGGATAAAAACCCAAAAGGTACAAGAATTTTTGGCCCAATTGCAAGAGAAATTCGTGATAAAGATTTTACTAAAATTGTTTCATTAGCCCCTGAGGTTATTTAAATGAAGAAAAAAGCTACTTTAAAAATGAAGGTACACGTAAAAATAGGGGAAAAAGTAAAAATAATTTCTGGACAAGAAAAAGGAAAAGTAGGTCTTGTGAAACAAATAATAAAACAAGAAAACAAACTTATTATTGAAGGTATCAATATAAGAATTAAACATGTTAAACCTACCCGACCTGAAGAGAATGGTGAAATTAAAAGGATTGAATTCCCAATCCACAGTTCAAATGTATCACTTTACCAGGAGTAATATTTTATGATAAATGATAATGAAATTGAAGCAAAAAATTTAAAATTTTTATACAAAGATTTAGTATTCCCTAATTTAGTTAAACAATTTAACTATAAAAATAACCATCAAGTCCCAAAATTAGTTAAAATTCAACTAAACCGTGGGTTAGGGGTTGATGGTCAAAATAACAAAACATTACAAAAATCGGTTGATGAAATGCGTTTAATCACAGGACAACAACCAATTTTAACAAAAGCAAAAAAATCCATAGCAGGCTTTAAAGTTCGAGAAGAAATGGTTTTGGGCATAACGGTAACTCTTCGAAGTAAAAAAATGTATGCTTTCCTAGAAAAATTAATTCATCTTGTTTTACCAAGAATTAGAGATTTTAGAGGGTTAAGTTTAAAAGGATTTGACCGTAATGGTAATTATAATTTTGGATTAAAAGAGCAGTTAGTATTTCCTGAAATTAGCTATGAAAATGTAGATCAAATAAAAGGCTTTAATATTTCCATAGTAACAACAGCACAAACAAAAACTGAAGGTATTGCTCTTCTAAAAGAGTTTGGTTTCCCATTAACTGATTAAAAAGGAGTATGAAAATATAGTGACAACAGATATTATTGCAGACACATTAACTCGCATTAGGAATGCAAATTTGGTTCGTCACCAAATTGTTAGAGTTATAAAGACAAAAGTAACTTATTCAGTTGTAAAAATTTTAAAAGAAGAAGGTTATATTTCTAATTTTGAAGAAATTGAAGTTTCTAATAGAAAATATTTATTACTTTGTTTAAAATATCATAGTCAAAAAAGACAACCAATTATTACAGGTATTAAACGAATAAGTAAACCTGGTTTAAGGATTTATGTAAATAAAAGCAATTTACCTAATGTTTTAAGTAATTTAGGGATAGCTATATTATCAACCTCTAAAGGAATTCTTACGAATAATAAAGCAAAAAAATTAGGCGTCGGTGGTGAAGTTATTTGTTATATTTGGTAATAAAGGTTTAAATTTATATGGGAAGAATCGGTAAATTACCTATAAAGGTACCATCTAATGTTCAAGTTCAGGTTAATCAAAACAATATCGAAGTTTCAGGGCCACATGGTAAACTTTTTAGAAAAATTTCAGATCTAATTTCAGTTGAATTACGTGATAATATCATTTACGTTACGAAGAATGAAAATACACGAATCGCGAATCAACTCTATGGATTAAGTAGAACTCTAATTAATAATATGGTGGTTGGGGTTTCACAAAAATTTGAGCGTACACTCCAACTTGAAGGAGTTGGTTATCGTGCTCAATTAAAAGATAAAGATTTAGTACTAAACTTAGGTTATAGTCACCCAGTTTTAATAGCAATACCTTTAGGTATCGAGATTAAAGTAGAAAAAAACATAGGGATAATTATTACAGGATTTGATAATGAGCTTGTGGGCCAATTAGCTGCAACAATAAGAAGTAAACGTCCTCCTGAACCATATAAGGGTAAAGGCATATTATATAAAGGTGAAATTATTAAACGTAAAGTAGGAAAATCAGGGAAATAATAAATTATGGGAAAGAGAGAGAAGAAAATAATTAAAGGTAATAATCTTAAACCACGCTTAGCTGTTTTTCGTTCAAATAAACATATTTACGCCCAAGTTATTGATGATTCTTGTTCAAAGACAATTATAAGTTGTTCTACTTTAGAATTAGAAGTAAAAGCAAAATGTGAAAAAACTTCAAACAAACTGGCTTCAAAAATTGTCGGAGAAATTATTGGTAAACGATTGTTAGAAGAAAATATTAAAGAAATAATATTTGACAGAGGGAAAAAATCTTATCACGGGAGAATAAAAGAACTAGCCGAAGGTGCTAGGTTAGTTGGGTTAAGTTTTTAGTAATTATAGGTTTTAAATATAAATTTATTAAGTCTTTTAGCACATTTATGACCACTCCAAATAAAAAAATTCGTTGGGAACAAAGGGTAGTAAAAATTTCTCGGGTTTCAAAAGTAGTAAAAGGTGGAAAAAAAATAAGTTTCCGAGCAACTGTTGTTGTTGGTGATATGGAAGAAAGAGTTGGCGTAGGTGTAGGAAAAGCTGAAGAAGTTAGTACTGCTATAAAAAAAGCAGAAACTGATGCAAAAAAAAATGTATTAACAATCCCTATTGCCCAAGGTAAAACAATCCCTCATGCTATGGTTGGAGTAGCAGGTGGTTCTAAAGTTTTTATTAGACCTGCGGTACCAGGAACAGGGGTTATTGCTGGGGGTTCAGTACGTATTGTTTTAGAACTTGCTGGTATTAAAAATATTTTATCAAAACAACTTGGTTCTAATAATCCTTTAAATAATGCTAGGGCTACTGTAGTTGCTTTAAAAAGTTTAAATACAATTGAGCAAGTGATGCAAAAACGACAAATATCCCTAGAACAAGTCTTAGGGAAATAAGTATAAAACTAAAGAGATTAGTGGAAAAAAATATTTGTTAATATAAGAAAAATATCTATTTATTTAAATTTTTCCATGAATTTACAATTACGAAGTAAAAATACTCCTTCTTTTCGACAACGTTTCTTTTTAACAATTGGTTTGCTTACATTGGTTAGAATAGGCAGTTTTATACCGCTCCCGTATATAGATATTAAAACATTTTCTCCTTTACTAGAATCAAATACTTCAACAACAGCAGTTGCTTCGATTTTAAATAGTTTTTCTGGAGGTGAAAATGCTTCTTTTAGTATATTAAGTCTTGGGATTTTACCTAATATAAATGCTTCTATTATAATCCAACTTTTAACTACTATTAACCCGACTCTTTTAAAATTGCAAAAAGAAGAAGGGGAATATGGTCGACGTAAGCTTACAGATTATACCAGATATTTAACTTTTTTTTGTGCCATTATTGAAAGTATTGTTACGACTTATAGTTTTCGCCCATTAATATTTAATTGGAACGTTTTGGTATTAATCCAAATAAGTCTGACCTTAATAGCAGGTTCAATGATTATTTTATGGTTTAGTGAATTGATTACAAAAGATGGTATAGGTAATGGGTCATCCATATTAATTTGTTTTAATATTGTTTCAAATTTCCCTGACCAACTTAGAGCTATGATTTTAGCTCTATCAAATCAAAATATTATAGTTAGTTTTTTTATTGGTGGAATATTTTTATTAACAACAGTTGGTTGTATTTATATAAATGAAGCCATGGTAAAAATTCCATTAGTTTCTGCAAGTCAATTATTACGTAATGTAAATAAATTTTCATTATGGAATAATAGTAATTTACCTCTTCGAGTTAACCAAGCCGGAGTAATGCCTTTAGTTTTTACTTCTTCAGTAATGGTTATTCTATCTTCCCTTGCTAACTTGATCTACGGACAACTTATTAATATCGAATTGTTTTCTTTTTTAAATTCTTTTTCTACAAATTTAACTTTGGGAATTGGGAAGATTTTTTATTGGTCTACTTATGGTATATTAGTCTTTTTTTTTACATCATTTTATTCAACCATACTTTTAGATCCAAAAGATATGACTGAACAATTTCGTAAAAATTCTGTTACAATAAAAGGAATTACTCCAGGGAAGTCAACACAAAGCTACCTATCGATAACCATTAAAAGATTAACGGTTTTAAACGCTGTCTTTCTTATTGGTGTTCTTATTCTACTTAACGGTTTAGAATATTTATTACCAGTAAATAATTTAAATTTACGTGGGTTTGGGTTAACTTCTCAACTTATTTTAGTTAATGTTTTAGTAGACACTTTTAGAAAAGTTAGGAATTTATTAAATGCTGAAGCTATGTTTTAAATTTTTAAAGCACAGAAGTAATTTAAAGTGAGTTAAAACAAAAAAATTATATAATTTATAAAAAAATATGAAAGTTAGACCTTCAGTAAAAAAAATGTGTGAAAAATGTAGAATTATCCGCCGCCATGGTCGAGTTCAAGTAATTTGTACTAATCTTAAACATAAGCAACGACAAGGTTAAATTAAAAAAGAAAATGGAGATAAAATATGGTTCGATTTCTTGGAATAGATCTGGCAAACAATAAAAAAATCAAATATGCTTTAACTGGAATCTACGGCATTGGTTTATCTAGAGCGGAAGAAATTTTAGATAGAGCTGGATTAAAAGATGCTGATGAAGCAGGTATAAGAACAAAAGATTTATCTGATGAAGATATTAGTAATTTGCGAAAGGTTCTAGAAAAAAATTACCAACTTGAAGCTGACTTATTCCGTTTAACAAATTTAAATATAAAACGATTAATGGAAAATGGTTCAATTAAAGGTCGTCGACACCGTGCAGGATTACCTGTTCGAGGCCAACGAACAAGAACTAACGCTAGAACTAGAAGAGGAGGAAAAAAAACAGTGGCAGGAAAAAACAAGTAAACCATATTTAGAAAATTTAACCACAGGTTGGAGAATGTAAGAAATGAAAAAAAAAATGAAGCGCACTATTGTTACTGGAACTATGCATGTACACGCTACTTTTAACAATACAATTGTAACCGTAAGTGATTTAAATGGAAACACATTATCATGGGCTTCATCGGGGACTGTTGATTTTAAAGGGTCTCGAAAAGGTACGCCATTTGCTTCGCAAAAGGCTGCTGAAAAAGCTGCATTAATAGCTAAAGAAGCATATGGACTTAAAAGATTAGAAGTTGTTATAAAAGGTTCTGGGCCAGGTAGAGAGCCCGCTATTAGAGCGGTTTATCAAAAAGGTATAAGAATAGTGTCTATAAAAGATGTAACGTTTATACCTTATAATGGTTGTCGCCCTCCAAAACGTAGAAGAGTTTAAAATTTAACAAGTAGAAATTTTTTTTGTAAAGATAATGAAATAGTTCAGTTTTATAAAAAAACTACAACATATATATCCATTATAGCTTTATATAACTTAAATAAATAGATATTAACCAAAAAGAGATAATTAATGAAGATAAATAGTAAATGTAAGTGTGTAGACCTAGATTTATTAAACCGTAATGAATTTTATGGACATTTTGTTTTTACTTCATTAGAACAAAGTGAAGGGACTACAATTGGTAATATGTTAAGACGTGCCTTACTGTCAAATTTATATGGGTTTCGAATTACTGGTGTTCGAGTTGCTGGGATAAATAATGAATTCACTCCTTTAGAAGGCGTTCGTGAAGATCTTCTTGAGATCATATTAAATTTAAAAGAAATTATTATATATGATCAAAACAACACTGGCCAGGCTTGTTATGGACTGTTAAAAGCGCAAGGGCCAGCTATAATAACTGCTGGAGCTCTTACACTACCTAATGGTATTAAAGTTTTAAACCCAAGTACTCATTTATTAACAATCTCTGATGAATCAGTAATTGAATTAGCAATAAAAATAGAATACGGGAAATCTTATATTCTAGCTAAAAACCAAAAACTAGAAGGAGCCGCAGATTTTATCCCAATCGACTCTAATTTTGCACCGGTATTGAAGGTTAATTCCTATATTAAACCATTACCGCAGGATGTTGAAAACACAAACGAGGAACTCCATTTAGAAATTTTTACTAATGGTACTTTATTACCTCATCAAGCATTGATACAAGCTCGAAATATGATAGGGTATATGTTATCAACAATTACTAATATGGAGTTTCCTTGCTTTGATTACAAGGAAATAGAAAAACCTAGTAAAAAAGATATTGTTTCTATAAATAAGGCACTCGAGAGTGATAAAACAATAAAAAAAACTAAAGTAAAGCTAAAAAAGGAAACAATTCAAGTTATAGAGACAGAAATAAATTCTGAAAAAGAAAAAATTGGAATTGTAGAAGAAATCGATAAGTACGAGAAAATTAATGTTAGTAAAAAAATTACACCAGAAGAAAGATTATTAAAACGCGTTACTGATATGGAGAGTGGGTCTTTAAAAGGCTTAGGTTTATCAAACCGAATAATCAAAGCTTTAAATAAGGTTAATATTAATTTTACTTGGGATCTAATGGAATACCCTTCCCCTAACTTAATAACTATAGAAGGACTAGGCCCAAAATCAGTAGAAGAAATAAAGAATAAATTAACTCTTTTTTACGAGCCTCCTACTGATTAATGCTTTATATTATTCGCGTTTTTATCCTTATTCAACTTTATTATAGAAATTTAATATTATTATGAAAGATACTTTTATTCCGTCGAAACTTGATTTAAAACAACAATGGTATATAATTGATGCAAAAGATAAATGTTTAGGTCGATTAGCTACAGAAGTATCTAATTTACTAAGAGGTAAAAATAAAACTATTTTTACCCCTGCACAAGATGTTGGTGATTACATTATAATAGTAAATGCAAGTGAGATAAATGTAACTGGGAAAAAACGTGTACAAAAATTATACTTTCGTCATTCTGGTCGACCTGGTGGAAAAACAGTTGAAAGTTTTGAAGATTTACAAGTCCGTATACCAGAACGTATTCTTGAAAAGGCCATTAAAGGAATGCTACCAAAAAATCGCTTAGGTCGAAAACTATTTACAAAATTAAAAGTATACAAAGGTCAAGAGCATCCGCATATGTCTCAAAAACCTCAAAAAATAGAATTATAATAACTAAAGTTTATGACAAGTAAAAACCAAACTAATCCTCATATTTATGGGATTGGTAGAAAAAAAGAATCTACAGCAATCGTTTATTTAGTGCCTTTTACAGAATCAACTTCACAAATAACATGTGAAGTAAACGGTCATAAAGCAGAACAATACTTTCAACAAAATTTTACCTACTTAAATCAAATAAGCTTACCTTTAAAAAAGGTTAAATTAGATAAAAAGTATAAAATTATTGCAAGTGTGAAAGGTGGTGGTTTAACGGGACAGGCTGATTCAATAAAATTAGGAATTGCAAGAGCTCTTTGTAAAGTTGATAAGCTTAATTTTAGACCTATTTTAAAATTTGAAGGGTTTTTAAAGCGTGATGCACGAATTAAAGAACGTCGTAAATATGGTTTAAAAAAAGCCAGAAAAGCTTCTCAGTACTCAAAACGTTAATTCAAAACAATATTTTACTATATACTTATTATTATAAACATTATTTATATGCCTAAAAAGAATATACATCCAAAATGGTTTAATGATACAAAAGTTTATTATGATGGACAATTAATCATGATTGTAGGTTCAACAAAACCTGAATTACATGTTGATATTTGGTCAGGTAACCATCCTTTTTATACAGGGTCACAAAGAATAATCGATACCGAAGGTCGTGTTGAAAGGTTCTTGAAAAAATACAAGATTGAAAATGCCGTTAGTTAAACCCTATAAATTAATTAAAATTTAAATCTATGCCAACTATACAACAACTTATTCGCGTACGACGTAAAAAAATACAACCCCGAACAAAATCACCTGCATTAAAAAGTTGTCCTCAACGTAGAGGTGTATGCACTAGAGTTCATACAATCACACCAAAAAAACCAAACTCAGCGATACGAAAAGTAGCTCGAGTAAGATTAACTTCTGGTTTTGAAGTTACAGCTTATATCCCTGGGATTGGTCATAACTTACAAGAGCATTCTGTAGTTTTACTTCGTGGTGGAAGAGTAAAAGATTTGCCTGGGGTACGTTATCATATTATTAGAGGAACTCTGGATACAATTGGAGTAAAAGACCGACGTCAAGGTCGTTCAAAGTATGGGATGAAAAAACCAGTAAAATAAAATAAAAGATTAATAAAACAAATTATGTCACGTCGTACAAATAAAAAAAGAAAATTTCCCATAGCTGATTCAGTTTATGATAGTTTTTTAGTAAACTTAATGATATCAAAAATTTTAAAAAGTGGCAAAAAAACTGTAGCACAAAAAATAATTTATGAAGCTTTTGATATTATAAAAGAAAGAACAAATAGTCAGCCATTAAAGATTTTTGAAAAAGCTGTAAAAAATGTAAGTCCTGCAGTTAAGATAAAAGCTAAGCGTGTTGGGGGTTCTACTTATCAGGTACCTATTGAAGTAAAAAAATTTAGAGGTATTAATTTAGGATTATGCTGGATTATCCAATTTGCTAGAGCTCGCTCGGGAAAAACAATAGCAATCAAATTAGCAAATGAGATTATTGATGCTTCAAAAGGTTCGGGTAATTCAATCCGTAAAAAAGATGAAACTCACCGTATGGCAAGATCAAATAAAGCTTTTGCCCATTTCCGTTCTTAATCATTTTTATTAATTAAATCGTATTTAATTAAACGCCAAAAGTAAAAAATATAAAATAATAAAAGGACTATATATTATGGCTCGCGAAAAATATGACCGTACGAAACCACATATCAATATTGGAACAATTGGACATGTAGATCATGGTAAAACTACATTAACTGCTGCGATTACAGCTGTTTTATCACTTTCAGGGGACTCTACTAATGCAAAAAAATATGAAGATATTGACGCAGCGCCTGAAGAACGCGCACGTGGTATAACAATAAACACCGCACATGTAGAGTATGAAACAGAAAGTCGTCATTATGCTCATGTAGATTGCCCGGGACATGCAGATTATGTTAAAAATATGATTACTGGTGCGGCACAAATGGATGGAGCAATTTTAGTTGTTTCCGCAGCCGACGGCCCTATGCCACAAACACGTGAGCATATTTTATTATCTAAACAAGTTGGTGTTCCGCATATCGTAGTATTTTTAAATAAAGAAGACCAGGTCGATGACCTTGAATTAGTAGAATTAGTGGAATTAGAAGTTAGAGAACTATTATCTAATTACGACTTCCCTGGTGATGATATACCAATACTTACTGGTTCTGCTTTACAAGCTCTTGATGCTATTAATAATGAACCTACTTTAGCAAAAGGGGATAATAAATGGGTAGATAAAATTTATAGTTTAATGGAATCAGTTGATAGTTATATCCCAACACCAATTCGTGATGTTGATAAACCATTCCTAATGGCGATTGAAGATGTTTTTTCAATTACTGGCCGAGGAACAGTTGCTACTGGTAAAATTGACCGTGGAATTGTAAAAGTAGGTGAAACAGTAGATCTTGTTGGTTTAGGTGATACTAAATCGACAACAGTAACTGGTGTTGAAATGTTCCAAAAAACTTTAGATGAAGGTGTAGCTGGAGATAATGTAGGAATTTTATTACGTGGGTTACAAAAAGGTGATATAGAACGTGGAATGGTTTTATCAAAACCTGGAACAATCACACCACATAATACTTTTGAGTCTGAACTTTATATTTTAACGAAAGAAGAAGGCGGTCGCCATACCCCATTTTTCCCTGGGTATAGACCTCAATTCTATGTAAGAACAACAGATGTTACGGGTGAAATTTTAAGTTTTATTACTGACGAAGGTGAAAAAACATTAATGGTTATGCCAGGTGACCGTGTTAAAATGACAGCTAAACTAATTTCTTTAATTGCAATTGAAGAAGGAATGCGATTTGCTATTCGTGAAGGTGGTCGAACTATTGGTGCTGGTGTTGTTTCAAAAATTATCCAATAAGTTATATTTTTATGTCAAAAGAAAAAATACGAATTATTTTACAGTCTTTTAATCATTTAGTTTTAAATGAATGCTGCAAAAAAATATTAGATGCTTTAGCGAATGAGGAATCAATTTTAAATATAGCGGGACCTATTTCATTCCCTACGAAAAAAAGATCATATTGTGTTTTAAGATCCCCACATGTAAATAAGGACTCTCGAGAGCAGTTTGAAATCCGTCGATATAAAAAAATTATTGATATTCACTCGGAATCGAAAGAAATCGTGAATACTTTATTAGTATTAGACCTTTCACCAGGTGTATCTACTGAATTATATAGTTACAAATAGTATTATCATTTCTGTTCAAGTTTTAAATTTAAAACTTGAACAGAAATAATGGTATTATGCTGGTATTAACTCTTCTTGTTTAAAATTCGACGTATTTGTACCACCATAGTTGACTTTTACAAATCTAACTAAAACAGGGTAATTTGAACCACCTTTTTCTACTATTACAACAGTTCCAACATCATTATACCAATATGATTCTTTTCTTAAAATACGTACTTTTGCTCCTTTTTCTACCATAGTATTCTTTTTGTTTAGAAATAATTTAATTAATAGTTATAAATGAAATTATATTTTATTTTTTATTAAGTTTACATAAAATTTTTATTTAGTTGTTTTTTATTCTAGTATGTGTTAATAATAATTTATTATTAACGTGTGCTAAGGAGAGGCATTTATGAAAAATGAAACCCCAAAGATTTTCTATATAATTTTAGTTGGGTTAGCGGTTGTTTCTGGTTTTATTTATTTTAAGTGGGACAATTTTTTAGAATTGGGAAGTAATTTAGTTAATTTTAAAGAGAGTCACCCAAGTCAAATGATTTCTTTTGACAAATTTTTAAGCTATTTAGAAAATGGTGATATAAAAAAAGTAGATTTATATGAAAATGCTGAAATCGTAGTGTTTGATGCCTTTGGTTCTTTAGGTGATAAATTACAGCATATCGGTGTAAAAGTACCTATCCGTAATTCATCTTTAATTTTAAAATTAAGAGAATTTCAAATAGACTTTACAGCTCACCCAGCTGTAACTTTTGAATCAGCATGGTCTATTTTAAGTGCTCTTTTAGTTCCAGTTTTACTTTTAGTAGTTTTCCAACTATTTTTTTCTGAAGGTAGTAATTATGACTTCTTTGGTAACTTACGTAAAGCTCGCGCAAAAATTCAATTAGATGCAAATACTGGTGTTTCTTTTAGTGATGTTGCTGGTATTGATGAAGCTAAACAAGAATTCGAAGAATTTGTTTCTTTTCTTAAAATGCCACAATTATTTACAGCTGTTGGTGCTAACCCTCCAAAAGGAGTAATCATAGTTGGACCTCCTGGGACGGGGAAAACTTTGTTAGCAAAAGCAATCGCTGGAGAAGCAGGGGTGCCATTTATTAGTATTTCTGGTTCCGAATTTGTTGAAATGTTCGTTGGAATAGGGGCTTCCCGTGTTCGTGATCTATTTGAAACAGCAGAACGAAATTCTCCCTGTATTTTATTTATTGATGAAATTGATGCAATCGGTAGACAAAGGGGAACAGGTGTTGGAGGAACTAATGATGAGAGAGAGCAAACATTAAACCAAATTTTAACAGAAATGGATGGGTTTAAGCCCACGAGTGGTATAATTGTTATTGCAGCTACAAATAGAGCTGATGTTTTAGATTCCGCTTTATTACGTCCTGGTCGTTTTGATAGACAAATAACAGTCAACTTACCAGATATCTATGGGCGTATAGAGATTTTAAAAGTTCATAGTCGAAACAAAAACATAGATTCAAAAACATCTCTTAAATTTATTGCACAAAGAACTGCTGGTTTTTCAGGGGCTGATTTAGCTAATATACTTAACGAAGCTGCGATTTTAACAGCCCGTGCTAATTTAGAAACAATATCAATTAAACAAATATATACAGCTATTGAAAGAATTATTGCTGGTCTAGAGGGAGTTCTTTTAAATGATTCTCGAAACAAAAGATTAGTTGCTTATCATGAAGTGGGACATGCGTTAGCTGGTACCTTATTAAAAAACCATGATGATGTTCAAAAAGTAACCTTAATTCCTCGTGGGCGCGCCCAAGGATTAACTTGGTTTACACCTGATGAGCAACCTCTTTTAACCCGAGGCCAATTATCTTCTAGACTAATAGGTACCCTTGGTGGAAGAGCTGCGGAAAAAGTTATTTTTGGTAAAATGGAAATAACTAGTGGGGCGAGTAATGACTTTTTTAAAGTAAATTCTTTAGCTAGACAAATGGTTACAAGATTTGGGATGTCTAGTTTAACGCCAATGGCTATGGACTTACCACAACCTTCAATCTTTTTTGGTCGACGTTTACAAACAAGACCAGATTGTTTCCTTGATGTCGCAGATCAAATTGATATGCAAATTATTGAGATTGTTGAAGATGGGTTTGATAAAGCTTGTACTATATTAGAAAGAAACCGTTTATTATTAGACCAGTTAGCGACGTTATTAACGCAAATTGAGACAATTGATGGGAAAGATTTTGAGAAATTTGTAAGTAGTTATACTGGTTTACCTAAAAAAACTAAATTACAACCATTATCTTAATTAATTTAAATTATAACTAATATTTATTCTATTTAATTGTACTTTAGTTAACTAAAGTACAATTAAATAGAATAAATATTAGTTATAATTTAAATTAATTACCTAAACTTTGCCAATCTACATCAACATCATTTAAAATTAATGATGAATTATAGATTTGTAAAATAATTAATAAAAAAACTAAAAATAATAGCATAGCTATACCCATAAGTAATGTTGTAGCCCAACCTGGTGCTACTTTACCATATTCAGAATTTAAAGGTCTTAAAATATCACCTAATTTTGTTTTGAAAGCCATAATGTAATAAAGTTTAAGTTAATTAATAACAATTTCTTGTCAGTATAGTAATTTAATAATTATAAATAAAGTAAAAACTATGGAAACATCAACAATTTTAATAATTTTTGTATCTAGCTTATTAATAGGGATAACTGCTTATTCAACTTATACGGCGTTTGGGCCGGGGTCAAAATTTTTGAGAGATCCCTTTGAGGAACATGAAGATTAATACTTATAAATTACCTAACAGTTTTATCTTCCCTACTTATATAAAATTAAAATTTTATTAGAAAGGAAAGATAAAACTAGAAATCAATAATTATTCTTTAAGTATTTTAGGTGGATCACGGAAGAAAACAGCAAAAAAAAGAACCATTAGTGTTCCTATTAATAAAGTTGCATACACTAATGCTGGTTGTGAAAGTTGTGAAAAGTCTATGCCCATATTTTTTCCTTTTAATTAATTAAAAAAATAAATTATACTACACCTTGTTTACGAGTTGTTTCATCACCTAATTTTTGGAATGCACCAAATTCTACTTGCTCAGTAACCTCTGAACCAATACCAGTGAATACATCACGGAAGATAGTACGTGAACCATGCCATAAATGACCTAGGAAGAATAATAATGCTAAATTTAAATGCCCAAAAGTATACCAACCACGTGGGCTACTTCTGAATACTCCATCAGATTCTAAACTTGTTCTATCAAACTCAAAAACTTCACCAAGTTGAGCTTTACGAGCAAATTTCTTCACTGTTGGTGCATCTTTAAATGATTGTCCATTTAATTTACCACCATAGAAACTAACATTAACACCAACTTGTTCTATGCTATATTTAGATTCAGCACGTCTGAATGGTATATCTGCACGAATAATTCCATCTTTATCAATTAGAATTACAGGGAAAGTTTCAAAGAAAGCTGGCATACGACGCACAGCTAATTCTCGACCTTCACGGTCTCTAAAAATTGGGTGTCCTAACCAAGCTTCTGCGATTCCATCACCTTTGTTCATAGGACCAGATCTAAATAAACCACCTTTCGCTGGGTTATTACCAATATAATCATAGAAAGCTAATTTATCAGGAAGACTTGACCAAGCCTCACTTTCAGATAAACCTTCATTTAATGAAACTTCAACACGACGTTCAATTTCTTGTTGGAAATATCCACTATCCCATTGATATCTTGTTGGACCAAATAATTCAATTGGAGTTGTTGCAGAACCATACCACATAGTCCCTGAAGTAATAAAAGCTGCAAAAAAGACAGCTGCAATACTACTAGATAGTACTGTTTCAATATTACCCATTCGTAATGCACGATATAAACGTTGAGGAGGTCTTAGAGTTAAATGGAAACCACCTGCTAAGACACCAAAGCTTCCCGCTGCCATATGGTGTGACGCAATCCCACCAGGGTTGAAAGGATTAAAGCCTGAAGCTCCCCATGAAGGTGCTACTGGTTGGACTTGGCCTGTTAATCCATAAGCATCGGAAACCCAAATACCAGGACCAAAAAACCCAGTTACATGGAATGCACCAAAACCAAAACATAATAAACCAGACAAGAATAAATGTATACCAAAAATTTTTGGTAAATCTAAAGAAGGCTCACCTGTTCTTGGATCACGGAATAATTCAAGATCCCAATAAACCCAATGCCAAACAGCAGCTAAGAAACATAAACCTGATAATATAATATGACTATAAGCTACTCCTTCGTAACACCATAGACTTACAATTGGTTCAGATCTTTCTCCGGCAATATCCCAGCCTGTCCATGAATCAGAAACACCTAATCTAGTCATAAAAGGCATAACAAACATACCTTGACGCCACATTGGGTTTAAAATAGGATCTGAGAAATCAAATATAGATAATTCGTATAATGCCATTGAGCCAGCCCATCCTGCAACTAATCCTGTGTGCATTAAATGAACTGCAATTAATCTACCTGGGTCATTTAGAACTACAGTATGAACACGGTACCATGGTAATGCCATTTGTTATAAACTCCTATTAAGTGAACATGTTTTTGACTTTCTTACTATTAAATTTACTTATAAGGGTGATAACTTTGACAAATCATATAATTACCTATACTATATACTACGTTATTATTTAGATTAAAATAAATTTTGCTTGTAATATTTATTATTTTTAAACCAAATTTAATGTTTAAAATACACGTCGTAAATGCAGATCTAAAAATTGATAGCGTTATTGATTGTCCTGATGACCAAACTATTTTAGAAGCAGCTGAAGAGCAAGATTTAAATCTTCCATATTCTTGCCGTGCTGGAGCTTGTTCTTCATGTACAGGTAAATTACTTAAAGGAAAAGTAGATCAAGCAGAACAAGCTTTTTTAGAAGAGCCTCAACTTGAGAAAGGCTTTGTATTAACTTGTGTAGCTTACCCTCAATCAGATTGTGAACTTGAGTCTCATGCAGAAGAAGAAATATTCTAAGAAGTTGTAACACTGAAATAATTGTTTAACTACTCCTTTAGTAAATAGAAAGATCAAGTGTGTTTATCTACCCTTTAGGGTAGATAAACACACTTGATCTTTCTATTTACTAAAGGAGTAGTTAAACAATTATTTCAGTGTTACAACTGCACCAGCGTCTTCAAGTATTTTTTTAGTTTCTTCTGCAGCTGCTTTTGTTAGTCCTTCTTTTATAACTTTTGGTGTATTCTCAACTAATTCTTTAGCTTCTTTTAATCCTAGTTCTGTTACAGAGCGGACTACTTTTAAGATAGGTATCTTTTTGTCTTTAGGTACTTCATCTAAACTTACATCAAATTCTGTTTTTTCTTCTGCTGCAGCATCTTCAGAAGTTGAGGCACCTGCATTCATCATCATAACCCCTCCACCAGCAGATGCGTCAACATCAAATGTTTCCTCGATAGCTTTAACTAATTCTGCTGCTTCTAATAAAGTTAATGTTTTTAGTTCATCGATTAAAGTCGAAATTTTTTCAGTCATATTTTTATTTTATATTTTTTAATTCGTTTGTCAAAAGATAACTAGTTTAATTGATTTAAAGCTTTAAGGCAGAAATATCAATTTCGATTGAAGGCCCCATTGTACTACAAATATGAAAAGTTTTAAAATAACGCCCCTTTACACCAGGAGGTTTATTACTTTCAATTGAAGTATAGACAGCAATTAAGTTTTCTAATAAATCAGAATCAGCAAAATCACTTTTCCCAATTAATAGATGAACAATACCTGTTTTATCCGCTCTATATTCTAGTTTACCCTTTTTAAATTCCTCTAAAGTTAATTTAACATCAGTTGTTACTGTACCAGCTTTTGGTGATGGCATTAAACCTTTTGGACCTAAAATTCTACCTAACTTAGCTAGTTTTGGCATCATATCAGGTGTGGCAATTAATATATCAAAATTTATATCGCCTTTAGTAATTACTTCTATTAAGTCATCAGCACCAATTATATCAGCTAATTCTTTATACTCTGGTGTGATGCTTTCTAAAGGCATTAATACTGCAATACGTTTTGTCTTACCAGTTCCTTTAGGTAAAATTAGGGTACTTCGTAATTGTTGATCACTATATTTAGGATCAATTGATAAAGAAATATGTGCTTCCACCGATTCTACAAATTTGGCATTTGCAGTTTCTTTTAAAATACGAATTGCATCATCTTGGTTATATAAGCGCTTTTCTATTTTTTGTCTGTTCTCTTTCGTTCGCTTATTTAATTTCCTCATTCTTTTTTAGGCCCGTTATTTAAAATTTATTAAATGTTAATCAATTATTGTGATTCCCATATTTTTTGCAGTCCCTCCAATAATTTTAACAGCACTATCTAAGCTTTTTGTATTTAAATCTGGTAATTTAATTTCCGCTATTTTTCTTATCTCGTCAGCTGTGATTGATCCTACTACCTGTCTATTTGGTTCTGACGCACCTTTTTTTATATTCGTAGCTTTAACTAGTAATACTGAAGCTGGTGGAGTTTTTAGTATAAATGTATAAGATCTATCTTCATATACCGATATTTCTACTGGAATAATCAAACCAATTTGGTCAGCTGTTTTTGCATTATATTCTTTACAAAAAGCTGAAATATTAACCCCGTGTTGACTAAGAGCTGGCCCTACTGGAGGTGCAGGAACAGCTTTACCTGCAGATAAAGCAAGTTTTATTATGCTAGTTACTTTTTTTGCCATATATATATATTTTTTTGAATTTAATAATTTTAAAATTAAAAATTTATTATAAGATTTCTAGTTTTTAATTTTTTTTTCCGGCCAATTTCTCTTATTAGTTTTTGTATAATACGCGTCCTGAAGGATTTGAACCCTCGACACTAGGTTTTGGAGACCTATGTTCTACCAACTGAACTAAGGACGCTTTAAAGACCAAATACAAAAGTATTAAAAGATAAGATAAACCAATTCTATCTTCTAGGTCAAATTAACTTTTAACTAATTAGTAGGTATAAAAAATTTTATTCTATATTTTTTTATTAGTAGATAATAGAAAAGTTATAATTCTAAGTTTACAAGATTAGAATGACTCATTAAATATTAAAAAATCTAAGGTATTTAGGATCAAAGATTAATTTTGTAGATCCAATTGGGCCATTCCTATGCTTTGCTATAATTAGCTCAATCAAATTTTTTTCTAAAGTATCTTTATTATAATACTCATCACGATATAGCATAATAACAACATCTGCATCTTGTTCAATGGAATTATGAATAATTAAATGGTTAGTTAAATAGTTTGAATAAGCCGAAACATGTAAATCATAAACAGGAGCTAACTTTTGGTATCTTATCCTGGTCACTTTATCCCATGTCACAGAATATTTGCTTAAATTATTTAAAGATTTAAACCCTATTAATAATTTAGCACTAATAAAATTATTTAAGGCTAATTGCTCAATTTTTTTCCAACCTTTATTCGTTAAGATTTTATGATTACTACTTATTAGCAAAGACCAACCTAGCGTAGTTTCTAGTTTATATACGGGTTTTTGCCCGGTAAATTTGATATCACAAATTTTTTGCTTAGAAATATAATCACCGGTCCAACAAAAAATAGAATTATCTCGTATTTTATTTATCTGCTGAGTAGATTTTTTAACTGAAAAATTAATACAACCACTTTCTCTTAAATCTGCTAAGATTGGTCTTTTGTTTACCCTGCTCTCTACATTTCTACTTAATTGAGATAAAACAATAACTGGAATATTTAAATCACGGGCTAATTTTTTTAAAGCTCGCGTAATTTTAGAAAGTTCTTGGACTCTATTGGTGTCTTGGTTTACACCTTCGAGTAGTTGTAAATAATCAATGACTACCAAACTTATTTGATTTGAGGATTCAAGATTAATTGTTTTTACTTTTAATTTTATTTCACCTACGGATAAATCTGGGGTATCGTCAATAAAAAGTCTTAATTGTGATAAATCCTCAATCGTATTATTGATTTTAAGCCATTCAGTTTCTTTAATCCTTGATGCTCTTAATCTTGTATTTGTTATTCCAACTTCAGAAGCCAACAATCTATAGAGTAATTGTTGACGAGTCATCTCCAAACTAAAAAAAACTACCCCTGTTTTATGGTTTTGAGCAATATTTTTTGCTAAATTAAAAGCAAAAGCAGTTTTGCCCATTGAAGGGCGCCCAGCAATTATAATAAGATCAGAATTTTGGAACCCCTGAGTTATTATATCAAACTCTAGAAACGTTGTTTTTAAACCAGGTAATTTTGGTATCCTTAAACCTTCTTCAATTTCCTTTAAAACTTGTTGTAATCCTTCTTGGACACTAATCATATGTTTTTTTGATTTAGTTTCAGATATGAGAAAAAAGCTTTGTTCAATTTTAGTAAAAATTGTTTCTAATGGGGTTTCAGTTAAATAACCACTTTCAATTATTTCCTCCCCAAGTTCAATTAATGATCTTCTCAAGTATTTTTCATAAATTAATGCTATGTATTCTTCTAGATTACTTAAGGTATGCATTTGATTTAAAAGGTCTATAATTACATGTGCTCCACCAATTTTTAGTAAAAAACCATTATCTTGGGTCCATGTAATTAAATTTATATAATCAATTGTTTTACCTTCTGCATAAAGTATTAATAAAGCCTTATAAATAATTTGGTGATTCTTTAAATAAAAAGCTTCAATGGGTAATTTTTCACTAACTAAGAGAATCGCTTCAGGTATTGTTAAAATACTTCCTAAGACTAGTTTTTCGGCTAACAGGTTATAAGGGAGTATTGTTTCTAAATCAGATAATTCTAAGTCCCTCTTTGCCACAATATTCTATTCTGGTAATATTTCGATATTAATTTTAGCTATAACATCTGTTGTTAAAAGAATCTCAATAACATATTCCCCCAACTCTTTCATATCAGGTAGTTCTAATTGGGTTTTATTTAAATCTATAGTTAAATCTACGTTATCTATTATTAAATCTAATACATGTTTTTTTGTAATTTTACCATAAAAAATACCATTCTCAGATATTTTTTTCTTGATTGTAAATTTACCAGAATTTTCTAGTAATTCTTTATTAATAGTACACTTTTTATTAAATTCTATTTGTCGTACTTCTGATTCTTTTTGTTGCGATTCAAATTGGCTAATTAAATTAGGTGTAGCTATTTTACCAAGTTTTAAAGGGATTAGGTAATTCCTAATATACCCTGGTTTAACTTTAATAAGAGTACCTTGTTTACCTAATTTCTGAACATCTTTAGTTAAAATTACTTGGATTGTTTTTTTTCGCATAGGTTATATATAATAATTTATTATTATCTTTTTTAGTAACAATAATAATTGTTACTACTAGTATTGGTATTATTATTTTTAGTTAATACGATCATCTTATAGTTTAACTTCATAAAAAAGTCAAATTTTAGATACTTCTTTCTACTTAGGTTGTTTTTTTTTTTTTAATCATATATAGTTCTCTATTATTTATAAATATTAGAATAATAGTAATAATTTAATTAGGAGCATTATGAAAGCTATAATACAATTTATTAAAGGCGTTGAAGAAACTACTATACCTACTATTAATATAACACGATCAACAGATGGGACTACAGGTACAGCAACTTTTATTTTTGAAGATGCTAGTTTATTCTACACTGTAGTTAATCCAGAAAGTGAAATAACAGGTATGTTTCTGATTGATAAGGAAGGAACGTTAATTACAAAAGATCTTAATGCTAAATTTATTGAAGGGAAACCAAAAACACTTCAAGCTCTTTATATTATGAAAAATGCTGAAGCATGGGATCGTTTTATGAGGTTTATGGAAAGATATTCCGATGAGAATAATTTGACATTTACTAGGGCTTAAACAAATTTATATCTTTGGCTAATTCAATCTTAATAGAATTAAGCTAAGATTTATCACATATATGTATCTATCTATTTTTTAATGACTATAAAATTTTATGTATATTTCTTTAAAATGGGTACAGGAGCTAATAGGGCTACAAAATTTAACTTTAATTGATTTAGTCAATAGGTTAACTCTTGCAGGTTTTGAAATTGAGAGTATAGATAAGAAAAAATATTTTAAAAGTAATGATCTTATTTTAGATATTAGTTTTACAGCAAATAGAGCTGATGTATCAAATATGAGAGGGTTAATAACTGAAATAATTGCTCTTTTTAATTCTAATTTATTTTTGCAAACACCCAACAATATAAAACCCTTAATTCTATTAAATTCATATAAAAAAGCGTCAAATTCAAACCAAGTTTTTTATAGTCAAAGCATTAATTATAGATCTTTATTAAAAAACACAAATTTTGAAGCTTTTAAACATTATAAAACATTAGGATGGGAATACTCTTTATGGGAACGCTATTTACAAAAAAAATCTTTTAGTAAAGTTATAAAAACTTTAACGGGTGAGAATCTATTGCATTCTGATGAGTGCGTGACTTTATTCAATATGAAGAGTCAAAAGCTAAAAATAAAAGAATCTCCTTATTGGATAAAAAAACGATTACTATTAATGGGTTTTAAACCGATTAATAATATTATAGATACTATAAATTATTTACTATTAGAGACGGGACAAGTTTTTTTTGCTTATGACCTAGAGGCATTACAGGAGCTTACAGGAACTTCAGAGATGGTTTTTGTTCCTAATTATGCTAGAGAAAAGGCTTTATTCTCTATAGGAGAATCAAAAACAATAGAATTAACTGACGATGTTTTGGTTTTAAATATTAATAATAAAATAATTACTATCCCGGGTTTAATCCAAAATTATTATACTCTTGTAAACACAGATACTTCATATGTAATACTTCAATATGGTCTATACGATTCAAAAAAAATTAAAAAATCATCAAAAACTTTAGGGTTACGAACTGATTATTCAATAAAACTTGAGAAACAAACAGATTTAAATTTAATTGAACAAGCGCATTTACGGTTAATGCATATATTTTGGACCCAGAATATAAAGTTCGAGCGTAAGGTTAATAACAATAATATTTTTTTTAGCTTAAAAAATAACTCTTCTTTACTTTCTAAATACGTACAACAATCTGAAAAAAAAATAAAAATCGTTTATGAAAACTTAAAGAGATTAACAGGCCCTTCTAATACAAGTGCTGAATTAAGTAATTTCGAAATAATAACAAATTTAAAATTACTTAATTTTAAAGTTCGTTTTGGAACAGATCAAAATTGCTATTTATTTATTCCTCTAACAAGAAGACTTGATATTGAAAGAGAAGTAGATATTATAGAAGAAGTTGTAAGAACTATTGGCTTTAATAAATTTGAACCTTTAAATTTAAGGAACGATCAAATAGGTTACTTGACCAAAATTGAAAAACTTAAAAGACAATTAAGGAACTATTTTATAAGTTTAGGCTTTAATGAAAGTATCCATTCTGTATTAATAAAGAAAAACTCCGAAGATGAGATAAGATTAAAAAACCCACTTTTTAATGAGTCATCTGCTTTAAGGATAAGCTTACTAGACGGGTTAATAGAAAAAATACAATTTAACCAAAAAAATATTGGGGAAAGCTTTGAGACTTTTGAATTAGGTAGAATTTATAAACTTTTAGCAAATGGTAATAGAAAAGAAGTTGAGGTTATTAGTGGGGTTTTTGGAGGAAAAAATTTCCGTTCAAATTGGGATAACGAAAATTCAACTATAAATTGGTTCGAAGCGAAAGGCCTTCTTGAAAATCTTATCGAAAAATTAAATATTCCATTATCAATTTATTGGAACCCAGCAACTAATTATGCAACAAAATTTCACCCTAATCTTACCACTGAGTTATTTATAGGAAATCATAAATTGGGTGTGTTCGGCCAAATACATCCAACCCTAGCTTTGGAGAATAATATAAGTAGTAAAATTTACTTATTTGAAATGGATATGGAAGTATTAAACCGTTTTTCACAGAATAAGACTTTAATTAATTATTTGCCATATTCTTTATACCCAATTTCTAATTTAGATTTAAGTTTTATAGTAAAAAAATCTATATTTTCTCAGGAAATTGAACAAATAATTTCTACATTTGGGCAACCGTTATTAAAATCTGTAAGTTTATTCGATTATTACTCAAAGGAGCCTATAAAAAAAGGCTATTGTAGTTTAAGTTTTAAATTACAATTCCAATCCAAAAATCGAACATTATCTAGTGATGAAGTAGCAAAAATTATTAATCCTATCATATTTTATCTAGAAAAGCATTATGATATAAAATCCCAAGAATAAATTTTGTATATATCGATTCCTATTATCGAACAAATAAAGAAAAAACTTATGCCTTTACCTACCGTCACATCAAAATTTGATTTTAATAAATTTGGTCTAATTTTATCAAAGTACAGTTACCAAATAAAAAAAAACGATATATTAGCTGGTATTATAATAGGTGTAGAATCTAATTATGCTTTAGTTGATCTTGGGTTAGAACAAATATGTTTTTTACCATTAAAGGAAATTTCTATTTATCCTACGATGGATCCACGTGAGTTATTAAATGCCAATTTTGTTGGTGAATTTTTAATTCTTGATATTACTAATAATCATAAACGAATAATTGTTTCTTTAAAACGATTAGAATCAATTTATTTATGGAATCGTCTACGACAAATTGATTTTACAAATATGACTATTTATGCCAAAATTGAAAAATCACTAGGAAAGGGGAAGCTAGTAATTTTTAATGGCTTGAATTTTTTTGTATTAAATTCAAATATCCCGAAATATTACCTAAGAACAAACAATAAAAATCTTTTTATGCCATTTAAATTTCTTGAAGTTAAAGATTATTTTCATATTGCTCATGTTAGTTCAAGATTGGCTATTTTTAGTAAAGTAAATAAAAATTTGTCCATTGGAGAAATCTATATAGGTAATATTACTTCTATAAGAGATTTCGGTATTTTTATTAATGTTTTAGGAATAAAATGTTTCTTACATATTTCTGAAATTTCCCAAAAACAAAGTAAAATAACAAATCTTGCTTCGTTATATAAACTTGGTGACCAGATACCTATAAAAATTATTTATAAAGATACAGAACGAGGTAGAATTTCGGTAACTTTAGAAAGTTAACTCGTTAACCACCTCCAACAATTGTAATAACTTCAATTTTATCTTTTTGTTTTACGTATTTCTGGGTCTTATTTAAATCATTATGAATTTTCCCGTTATGCTGTATAATAACAAGCTCTTTTTGATGGTTGAAGAATTCCAAAAGATCGAATACTTGAGAAGGTTGCGTCATATATACTTTATATTCGCAACCATTTAAAGACACAAGTAATAAAAAAAAATTTATTTTCATTTGTTTAATTTTTCATTAGTATATCTATACAGTATATTATATATATCAAGGTGGGTGTAGCCAAGTGGTTAAGGCAGTGGGTTGTGATTCCGCCATCCGCGGGTTCAAGTCCCGTCATTCACCCTCGATATTTAGGTTTAACAGAACAATTTTTATAAATTCAATCGTGAGTGTAAAATTAATGTTTATAGCAAACAAATAAATGCTTGTGTAGCTCAATTGGTAGAGCAACTGATTTGTAATCAGTAGGTTGAAGGTTCAAGTCCTTTCACCAGCTATAAATTTGTTATTTTCGAATAACCCCTCCACTTTTTGAATTAGCCAATGTATTGTAACAAATACAAATTCGTTATATGTTCCAAATATTTTATTCTTTGTTATAATTTAGGGATAGGCTTATAAATTTTTATTAATTTAATATGTTGAATTCCTTGCTATATTATGGTAATACTTTTATTCTATATATATCATATATATTATTATTTTAAGTAGAAATTATTTTATTCGCGTCTTCAATTTATTTATAATAGTTTTAGAACATTATCTTTTTATAAATTTATAAATATCCTGTTGATCTAAAATTTTGTTGATAAATACAGTTAAAACAATTATATTGTATAATATCTGTCGAGGAAGCAAGACTAAGGGCAGTTAGCTCAGTGGTAGAGCGTCTGCCTTACAAGCAGAGGGTCACTGGTTCAAGTCCAGTACTGCCCAATTATTACTTGCTTACCTTTAATGGGCTCATCGTCTAATGGATAAAGACCGAAACCTTCTAAGTTTCTAATGTAGGTTCAATTCCTTCTGAGCCTGCTCAATTCTTTTAGATGATTAATTATATTTTTGAATAGGGATCTTGACGCTTTGTAAAAGATTTAGTATCCTTAGTGTATGTAAATATACCCAAATCTTTTAGCTTATTAAACACGTTTCAAATAAAATAGAATAAAATGTCTCACTACACATCTATTAAAACGAAATATACAAATTCTACTGTATTAAAGAAAGTTATAAATAAACTTGGACACCCTTATATAGAACATAATAATAATAATAATATTGAGGTTCCCGTAATTTTTTCAAAAAATTTAAAATCTAGTATATATGAAAATTCTTACCAGAATTACTTAGCTTTTAAATCTAATAATTTATCTTATGATATAATTACAGATTCCCAATCTTGGACGCAAAAAGAGATAATTGGTACCTTTTTAAAAAAACTTGAATTAAACTACGGTTATTCCGAAACAATACATCAGGCTCTTGATTTAGGTTTTGTTAGATCAAAAGTTCTTACAACAAATAATAATAATAATAGATTTGTTTTCCAAAGATGCGTTGAAGTTAAACGTTAGATACTTATTAATGAATTAAAAGAAGCCCGTGAATAGTTATGTCGATTAATAGAAAAAGTTAGGTGATATCACTTAACCACTAATCTACTAATCGATATACTAAAATTAAAAGTTTAGATAGTTAGAATAAATAAAAAATTTGACTTTTTTTAACCTCATACTATAAATTTTATAGTAATTATAAACTACTAGTTCTTATTCACCAATAAAAAATTATATAAGCATTTTTAAAGTTTAAAAAAGTTATAACAAATAACTAATTATATATATATTTAATTTTTGGAGCGATACATATGAATGAAACAAATGCTACATTGCAACAACTTGTAAACCAACCATATAAATATGGTTTTTCTACTGATATTGAAACTGAAACGCTACCACCAGGTATAAATGAAAATATAATAAGAAATATTATTAAAAAAAATAATGAGCCTGATTATATGTTCCACTTTCGAACAGGAGCATTAAAAAAATGGCGAAAGATGAAAAGTCCAGGTTGGGCTAAATTAGATTTTTTGGAAATGGATTATCAAAAAATAGTTTATTACTCTGCACCAAAAACAAAAAAGACTTTAGCAAATTTAGATGAAGTTGATCCAGAAATAAGAGACACTTTTGATAAACTAGGAATATCATTAAATGAACAAAAACGTTTATCAAATGTTGCTGTAGATGCAGTTTTTGATAGTGTCTCAATTGCGACGACATTTAAAGAAGAATTAGAAAAATATGGGGTTATTTTTTGCCCTATCTCAGAAGCTATTAAAATTTACCCTCATTTAATAAAACAGTTTTTAGGAACCGTAGTACCTTCTGGGGATAATTTTTTTGCCGCATTGAATTCAGCTGCATTTACAGATGGGTCATTTTGTTATATCCCAAAAAATTTAAAATGCCCATTAGAATTATCAACCTATTTCCGTATCAATAATAAAGAAGCAGGACAATTTGAACGCACACTAATTGTAGCAGAAGAAGGAAGTTACGTTAGTTATCTTGAAGGGTGTACAGCTCCACAATATGATACTAACCAATTACATGCAGCCATTGTAGAATTAATTGCATTAAAAAATGCAGAAATAAAATATTCAACAGTACAAAATTGGTATGCCGGTGATAAAAATGGAATAGGTGGAATTTATAACTTTGTTACAAAACGTGGGTTATGTATAGGAGAAAACTCAAAAATATCCTGGACACAAGTTGAAACGGGATCTGCTATTACTTGGAAATACCCTAGTTGTGTTTTGATTGGTAATAAATCCCAAGGAGAATTCTATTCAGTAGCTTTAACAACTAATATGCAGCAAGCTGACACAGGTACTAAAATGATTCATGTTGGCTCTAATACAAAAAGCCAAATAATTTCAAAAGGGATATCTGGTGGTTATTCAAAAAATAGTTATCGTGGGTTAGTTAAAATCGGCACAAAAGCTTTAAATAGTAGAAATTTTTCTCAATGTGATTCGCTTTTATTTGGTGCTGACGCGCAAGCAAATACTTTTCCTTATATACAAGTACAAAACTCAACTTCTAGAATAGAACATGAAGCTTCCACTTCAAAAGTGGGCGAAGAACAGCTTTTTTATTTATTACAGCGCGGTATTAATGCTGAAGATGCTGTTACATTAATACTGACTGGTTTTTGCAAAGTTGTTTTTGATGAGTTGCCCATTGAGTTTGCTTCAGAAGTTGAGCATTTATTACGTATAAAATTAGAAGGGAGCGTAGGATGAGCCAGAATAATAAAGTACCACTTTTAGAGATTAAGAATTTACATGCAAATATTGATAATAATAAAATTTTAAAAGGAGTTAATCTATCTATTTTTGAAGGGGAAATACATGCTATAATGGGAACAAATGGTTCAGGAAAGAGTACTCTTTCAAAAGTAATTGCTGGGCACCCATCTTATGAGGTAATAGAAGGAGAAATTTTATTCCAAGGACAAAATATTTGTGATTTGGACCCAGATTTGCGATCTCATTTAGGGTTATTTTTAGCATTCCAGTACCCAGTAGAGATTGCAGGAGTAGATAACCAAGAATTTCTTCAAGCGATTTATAATGCAAAACAAGTCTCAATGGATTTGCCAAAAGCAAACCCCTTGTTTTTTTATGAATTATTAAGAGAAAAATTAAAAATGGTTAAATTAGATGAAAGCTTTATTTCGAGAAATGTAAATGAAGGGTTTTCTGGGGGAGAGAAAAAACGGAATGAAATTCTACAGTTTGCTTTATTAGACTCAAAATTAGGGATTCTTGATGAAACAGATTCAGGTTTGGATATTGATGCATTGAAATCTATCTCGGAAACAATTAATACACTAATGGAAAATAAAAGCAAAAGTGTCATTCTGATCACACACTATAAAAGATTATTAGAATATATACGACCAGATTTTATCCATGTTATGCAAGATGGGCAAATTATTAAAACAGGTGATGCTAGTCTAGCAAATTTATTAGAAGAAAAAGGTTACGACTGGTTAAAGCCTATTATTAACTAACAATAAAAAAGGGTTTCTAAATTGTCAAAACATAATTATATCAAAATATAAAATTGCAGTCTGTCTTTTTAAAAAGATAGACTGTAAAGTTAAATCAAACAACTATCAATAAAAAAGTTATAATTTAACCTATTTTAAAGCTGTTATCAATTAAGTAAATAGAATGTATAATAAATTGTTAGTTATAACAAACATAATTCCTCAGTAGCTCAGTGGTAGAGCAATCGGCTGTTAACCGATTGGTCGTAGGTTCAAATCCTACCTGGGGAGCTTTTTAAATTATTAGGTTATTGAATTTTTCAATTTATTCTTTAGTGTAGACAAAAATTATATAATATCTAAACAATAAGAGATATTATATAGATATCTTACTCATTATAAGAACACTCAAAAAAAGTTTTATTTTTATAACAAAAATAAATTAGCTGATTAGGTAAGTTTGATATTAATAATTTTATTTAAAATTTTTCTATTATCTACTTTATTATTCCTTGCAGTTAATACTTAGTAATTAACGTATGACTATTGCAATTGGACAAACAGAGCGTAGTGGGTTATTTGACCTTGTAGATGACTGGTTAAAAAGAGATCGTTTTGTTTTTGTAGGTTGGTCAGGGTTACTTCTATTTCCTTGTGCTTACTTATCACTTGGTGGATGGTTTACTGGAACAACTTTTGTTACTTCATGGTACACACATGGATTAGCAACTTCATATTTAGAAGGTTGTAATTTCTTAACGGCAGCAGTTTCAACACCATCTAATAGTATGGGACATTCCCTTTTACTTTTATGGGGACCGGAAGCTCAGGGTAATTTCACACGTTGGTTCCAAATTGGTGGTCTGTGGGCTTTTATTGCACTACATGGATCATTCGCATTAATTGGATTTTGCTTACGTCAGTTTGAAATCGCTCGTTTAGTTGGGATTCGTCCTTATAACGCGATAGCTTTTTCTGGACCAATTTCAGTTTTTGTTTCCGTTTTCTTATTATATCCATTAGGACAAGCGAGTTGGTTTTTTGCTCCAAGTTTTGGGGTAGCTGCGATATTCCGTTTTTTATTATTTTTACAAGGGTTCCATAACTGGACATTAAACCCATTCCATATGATGGGTGTGGCTGGTATCCTAGGTGGTGCATTATTATGTGCTATTCATGGTGCTACTGTAGAAAATACTCTATTTGAAGATGGTGATGCTGCGAATACTTTCCGTGCATTTACACCAACACAATCAGAAGAAACTTATTCTATGGTTACAGCAAACCGTTTTTGGTCACAAATTTTTGGAGTAGCTTTTTCAAATAAGCGTTGGTTACATTTCTTTATGCTTTTCGTACCTGTAACAGGGCTATGGACAAGCGCTATCGGGATTGTAGGACTTGCTCTTAATTTAAGAGCTTATGATTTTGTATCACAAGAGCTTCGTGCTGCGGAAGATCCAGAATTTGAAACATTCTATACTAAAAATATTTTATTAAACGAAGGTATCCGTGCTTGGATGGCTGCACAAGATCAGCCACATGAAAACTTTGTATTCCCTGAGGAGGTTCTACCACGTGGAAACGCCCTTTAATATTGTAGCAGGTAGAGACATTGAATCTACAGGTTTTGCTTGGTGGTCTGGTAATGCTCGTCTTATTAACGTATCTGGTAAATTATTAGGTGCACATGTAGCCCATGCAGGTATCATGGTTTTTTGGACAGGTGCGATGACGTTATTTGAAGTTTCTCATTTCATACCTGAAAAACCTTTATACGAACAAGGTTTTATTTTAATACCTCATTTAGCAACTTTAGGTTGGGGTGTGGGTCCTGGTGGAGAAATTGTTAGTACTTACCCATACTTTGTGGTTGGTGTTGTGCATTTAGTTTCTTCAGCTGTATTAGGTTTTGGTGGTATTTACCATTCATTAATTGGTCCAGATACACTGGAAGAATCATTCCCGTTTTTCGGTTACGATTGGCGTGACAAAAATAAAATGACATCTATTTTAGGGATTCATTTAATTTTCCTTGGCTTAGGTGCTTTACTATTTGCTTTCAGAGCTATGCCAGGTAACTTATTTAGCTATGGGTTATACGATACTTGGGCACCTGGTGGTGGAGATGTTAGATTTATTGATAACCCAACTATAAATCCTTTTATTATTTTTGGATATGTATTTAAATCACCATTTGGTGGTGATGGTTGGATTGCTTCAATTGATAACATGGAAGATCTTGTAGGTGGTCATATATGGGTAGGTGCGCTTTGTGTTATTGGTGGAGTATTCCATATAGTAACTAAGCCATTTGCTTGGGCACGTAGAGCATTTGTTTGGTCTGGAGAAGCTTATTTATCTTATAGTTTAGCTGCTTTATCTATTATGGGTATAACTGCTTCTATTTTTGTATGGTATAACAATACTGCTTACCCAAGTGAATTCTTCGGTCCTACTGGTCCAGAAGCTTCTCAAGCACAAGCATTTACTTTCTTAGTGAGAGACCAAAGATTAGGTGCAAATATTGCTTCGGCACAAGGACCTACTGGTTTAGGAAAATATTTAATGAGATCACCTAGTGGTGAGATCATATTTGGTGGTGAAACAATGCGTTTCTGGGATTTACGTGCACCATGGGTAGAACCTTTACGTGGTCCTAATGGTTTAGATATTAATAAAATCAGAAATGATATCCAACCTTGGCAAGAACGTCGAGCAGCGGAATATATGACTCATGCTCCATTAGGGTCTTTAAACTCTGTTGGTGGTGTAGCTACTGAAATAAATTCTGTAAACTACGTATCACCTCGTTCTTGGTTAACGACATCTCACTTCTTCTTAGGTTTCTTCTTATTAGTTGGTCATTGGTGGCATTCTGGTCGTTCAAGAGCTGCTGCTGCAGGTTTTGAAAAAGGTATAAACCGACAAACAGAGGCTGTACTTTCAATGCGTCCAATTGATTAATTTAATTTTTATTCATTATAGTAATAACAATAATTAAATATAAGGGTAAGAAAACTTATTAAGTTTTCTGTACTTAACTTTAATTATTGTTTAACATTTATAATATATAGACAATTATAAATGTTAAAAGATTTTAGCCATTTTTATATTAATAAAAATGGGTAAAATTTTTTGACAATAATTTTTACCTCGTTTCCGTCATTTCCATCATTTATATAACCTTTTGATGTAAGTGTCCCTTCAATTATTAAATAATCTTGTATTTTATAATATTTTACAAAATCATCTTTATCATCACCCCAAATTAAAAGTGTTAATTCATTTTTAGAATTTTTTTGTCGAGGAGCCGGGAATTTTACTTTTATTTCTATAGATTGGCATCCCTTATAAATTAGACGAACTGGTTTTTCAATAACTTTTACAACAAAAATAGAATGATTCATATTTTATTTATTAAATGATAGAAGTTTGGGTTTTTTTTATTTGCCCAGCATTTAGTTTTTCTAAAAGGTTAAGCATCATTTCAAAGTATTCTCTGAAATAAAAATCTAATTCTAATACCTCTTTTTTATTAATATCTAGTAAATCATATGTATCTTGGATTGAAGATGTAAAATTTTGGGTATTATTGATTACTTCAATAAATGCTAAACGATCACTAATTTTAAGACTCCATTCAAAAAACCCTGTTATTTGTCGAAAAACTTTTAAAAGAAATACAGGAACTGTTTGAGTTTTTGCTGTTTGCCCAGACAGTTTTTCACAAAGTTCAATAATTTCTTCTGATTTCCAAGCTTGAGAACTTCCAGTAGCAAAGACCTTATTTTCTGTTTCCTTAATGGATAAGCTTTTTATACAAAAAAATGCTGCATCTTGAGTATCTATATAAGCAATTGTTGGTGATTCTAATGTAACTAAAATAGATTTTTGCTCTAAAATAGGTATTGCATATTGATAGATAAGTCCTTGGAAAAAGCCAGCATATTTAAAAATAGTAAATGGTATAGTTGAACTTTTTATAAATTTTTCTATCCTATATTTCATTTGCATTAAAGTTATATAGGGATATTTCTCCGAATTCAAAATTGATAAGAATATAAAACGTTTTAATTGGGCATATTTTGATAATTCTATTACGATTAATTTACCATACCAGTCTACATGTATTAATTCAGTATTGTCTTCAGGCTTTGTAGTCGACGCATCAATTATAGCTGTAACACCTTGAAAAGAAAGTGGTAAAGTTTCTGGTATTGTTAAGTCACCATAAACTAATTCAGCTCCCCATTCTTTCAAAAAATTCGCGGCTCTTTTATTACGAACAATGCAACGAACTTGAAAACCATTCTCTAAAGCTTTTCTAACAATTTGTCGACCTAGGGTTCCGGTTCCTCCAAGAATAAGTAGTGTCATAAATAGGTTATTTTTTTGTAAATTTTTAAGACTTGTGTCAGATATCAGATAGAGTTATAGTATAATACTATATTACTCTCTATGTACTAAAATATAAAAATCTATACTTTTTTGCTGTACTTTACTATATACTCATTTGTAGAATTCAATAGAAATAACAATTTTTATTATACATTATATGCTATATGCTAGAGTAAAACAAATTAATTCTCTCATATAATTCTATTAGAAAACTCATTGGTTTTATGATTCTTATTTTTGCTTAACCAAATGTGTACTATTTTAACCATCCTGGGTTCATAATATAATTTTTATTAAGAAGAGTGTCAATAAAATAAATAAATAAATAAAAGGGCTAAGAAATGGTTTTTTGGGATAATCTATTACGTTACCCAAGATTTTTTATATCATCAATGCTGGGATTAATTTTAATATTATTAACACCTATTATTGAGCAATTGAAAAAATTTAATGATAAGAGAATAATATATTTTTTTTTAATAAGTATTTTAGTTACTTTATTTTGCATTTTAAAAGAAATGCTAAGCATAGAGTAAATTAATTTATTACACTTACTTTATTATTATATTTAAAAATAATTAATTTATGACAACTCAACAATTTTTTAACTTAATGCCCTTCTATGGCGAAAATCCTGAACCAGAATTAAAGTCAAAAGAAATAGAACCAGTAGAAAAAATAGAACAACAAATATATTATTTTTCAAAAAGTCCTTTCCGTAATACCCAGATGAAATATTCTAAAAAGGATTATTTTAAAAGACGTACCTCACGACGCGGAGAATTAGATCGTAATCAAAGATTTAAGTCATCTCAATTCGACATACAACAAACGCCTGAAAAAAACTATTATAACCAAAGTTACATTGTTGTTGAAAAGGGAAACAATAAAAAAATTGATCTTTTTAAAGATATCCAAGAAATTGAAGAAAAAAGTTTATATCTTCATACAGGAGCATTTGCTCTTTTTGACACATTAGTACGTAGTGAAATCCATTCAGTTTTTGGGTACCCCGGGGGAGCAATATTACCTATCTATGATGAATTATTTTTTTGGGAAGACAAGAAATTTATTAAACATTATCTTGTAAGGCATGAACAAGCGGCAACACATGCAGCGGATGGTTTTAGTCGGTCTAGTGGACAAGTTGGTGTTTGTTTTGCGACCTCAGGTCCAGGTGCAACTAATTTAGTTACTGGTATTGCAACTGCCTACTTAGATTCAATCCCAATGATAGTTATAACTGGTCAAGTGGGGACTCAATTTCTTGGTACTGATGCTTTTCAGGAAATTGATATTTATGGGATAACGTTATCTTTAGTTAAACATTCGTATGTTGTTTTGGAATCTAGATTTTTATCTCAAATTCTTGCAGAAGCAATATATGTCTCCCAAAATGGAAGACCTGGCCCAGTTTTAATTGATATACCAAAAAATGTCGGTTTAGAAAAAATAAAAAGATTTATTCCCTGTTATGCAACAACTGTACATAAGGTATTAGGTTGGAGATATAAATTTAAGAATCAAACTGATAAAATAAGAATGGCCTTACAAAGGCTTTCAGAATGTTCAAGACCCTTGTTATACATTGGTGGTGGAGCTGTGAGCTCCCAAGCTGGTCGTCAGTTAGCCAGATTCGCTTATCGTTACCAAATCCCTGTAACAACGACTTTAACAGGGAAAGGAGCTTTCAATGAAAATAACAGATTATCTTTGGGTATGCTGGGTATGCACGGTACTGTATACGCTAACTTTTCAGTAGCAAATTGTGATCTGTTAATTGCGGTTGGTGCCAGGTTTGATGATAGAGTTACTGGGAAATTACAAGATTTTGCTTGTAAAGCTTTTATTATCCATATTGATGTTGATGAAGCGGAAATTGGTAAAAACAAAAATGTTGGTATTGGTATTGTAGGTGATATTAAAAAAATTTTAACAAAGTTTCTATTACTAATGGATCGCCCAGAACATAGATGGCTGAAGAAACCTCTTCGTAAAGAATTTAAAAAATGGTATAAAAAAACTATAGAATGGAAGCAGGAATTTCCATTATTACCGATTCCTGGGGATTATTCATTACTACCTAAAACGGTTGATGATGTTTTATTACCTCAAACTGTTATTAAAACATTAACAGATATTAGACCCTATGCAATAATTACTACAGATGTTGGACAACACCAAATGTGGGCTGCACAGTATACAAAATGCAAGCGACGCAAGTGGCTATCTAGTGCTGGGTTAGGTACAATGGGGTTTGGCTTACCTGCTGCTATTGGCGCAGCTGTAGCTTATCCAAAAGAAGATATTATTTGTATTACTGGTGACTCTAGTTTCCAAATGAATTTACAAGAACTAGGAACAATCTCTAAATATAAATTAAGAATTAAAATTATTATTATTAATAACCATTGGCAAGGAATGGTACGCCAATGGCAAGAGACATTTTACGAAAGCCGATATTCTCACTCTAATATGGTAGAAGGAGCACCAAAATTCGATGTACTTGCAAATGCTTATGGTATTAAAAGTATGTATACTGAACGCCAATCAGAAATATGGTCGACATTACGTGACACTTTGGAAGGGCCCGAACCTGTTCTACTTGAATGTAATGTTTTAGAAGATGAAAATTGTTACCCTATGGTTGAACCTTCAAAATCAAATAGTGAAATGGCTTTATCACGAAAACTTTCAACAACAGTAGAGGGTTTAGTTATAGATAAAGAAGAAGAAGCAAGAAAACTAAACTAGTGCTAGTAAAAACCATCAACGGAAAAAACAGAAAAAGAGAACTAGCCTCTTTTTCTTTTTCTTTTTAAAAGCTAAATATTTATTTTTAAGCAAGTCTTGAGTAGTATTCAATAACCAACATATCATTGATCTTAAATCTAAGATCTTTGCGGTTTACTAGATTTAAAATTTTACCTGTTAATAATTTTTGATCAAATTCTAAGTGACTATTTAAAACATTATCATTTGAAGTAGCATTTTCTCCTTGATTTAAATTAGATTTAAGTAACGCCACCGCTTTAGGTTTTGTAGAAAAACTAATAGAATCATTTGGTCGACATTGAAAACTAGGTATATTAACTCTTTTTTTATTTATTAGTACATGTCCGTGGTTAACAATTTGTCTTGCAGCAGGAATTGTTGGAGCTAATCCTAAACGAAAAATAATATTATCTAATCGCATTTCTAATAGTTGCATTAATAAAAAGCCTGTTAAACCTTTTCTTCGTCTTGCTTCCTTAACATATCTTAATAATTGAGATTCAGTTACCCCATAATTATAGCGTAATTTTTGTTTTTCATTCAACCTAATTTTATAAGCTGATGCTTTTGGAGTTTTTTGTTCATTTGCATCTTTCCCCTGCCCGTTCTGCTTTTTTAGTACTACTTTTCTTGTTAAACCTGGTAAATCACCAAATCTTTTAATGATTTTCAAACGCGGGCCTCTATAACGTACCATTTTAATTATATTGATATTTTTAAATTTAAATCAATTTACTAATAAACTTAAAAGAATTATAAATACTGTGGTTAAAAATTGTTTCTTATATTATGAAATAGTAAAGTAATGTATTATATTCATATAGGGCTTGTAGCTCAGTGGACTAGAGCGCGTGGCTACGAACCACGGTGTCGGGGGTTCGAATCCCTCCTAGCTCAGAGAATATTATAGGGTATAGATTAGATTTATAGATCATTTTTGGGGTATAGCCAAGTGGTAAGGCAGTGGACTTTGACTCCGCCATTCGTAGGTTCGAATCCTCCTACCCCAGTTCCTTTCTATTCAAATTAAATTAAAATCGTTTAATAACTCAATAGAAGTCAAAATTTGTGAGAAATTTGTCTTATTGTTCTTTCTTCGATTAATACTTAAAAAGAAGTTCTTTTGGAGTTGTTGTTTTAAGTCTTTATCATTCTTTAAAGTCTGCTCGGTTCCTTTTTGTTTTTCATTATCTATTAAGTAAAATAAATTACCTTTTGCTTTTTTTTGTAATTGTGTATTTAACCCCCTCGTAGAGAATATATTATAATAAATAAAAAATAATATAATATTTTTATTTATACTACGAACTTTAGGGTTTTCTTTTTTAGTAAATGTCAGTTTTTTATTAGGGTATTCTATGCTATTTGTTAAAAATTCGAAAAAAATGGGGTCCAAATCTTTAATTAAAAAAAGTATTTGTAGGGTTTTTCTATTTTTATTTATCATTTACTAAGACTTGATATAAAATTTAAACATGGATACCTACCTTTCCTTAAAAAACAAAATTAGTTTATCGGCTTYAATAAAATTTTTATTGAAGCCGATAAACTAATTTTGTTTTTTAAAATTAAAATTTAGCCAAAAGTTCAAACTTTAATTTTGAGCTATCTCTTATTAATTTTGTTATACCCTCGACTTCGTTAACATTTAATAACCAATAATTTATAATTTCAGTATAGGCATTTAATATATCAATCGAATCATCTTTTGACATCCAAGGCTTATAAGATAGTTCTTCTTTTAATAATTGCCACCCGTTTTCTCTAGGCCAAAAAAAAAATGTAGTGATCGGTAATGTACGATTATTTTGAAGTTTCTTATCCACAGCTAACCCTAAATAGTTTTTGCTCCAAATAATCTTAAACACATAAATACTCTTATTTAACATCAATAAGTTAGATATATTTTATATTTTATATTTTATTTAAAAACCAGAAGACTTTCTTAATAAATTTTTGACAACTTCTGTAGGCTGAACCCCATTAGCTAATCTAAGAATTGTTCTTTCACGATTAATATGGAAAGTTTTGTCCATTGGGTTATAAAACCCCAATTCTTCTAATACTTTACCATCTCTTTTTGTTCTAACATCCATTACTACAATTCTATAAAAAGGTTGTTTTTTACGACCACCACGTTTAAATCTTATTTTTAACATTTCTAATATAAGTTTTATTATAATATATTTTATTTCTCTTCCTAAAAAAGGGGAGGTTCTGTAAAAGTAATAGACTCTAATGTTCTTATTATCCATTCAAGAAAAATAAATGCACACATGGAAGACATATCCATACCTAGTACAGTTGGTACTATGTCATCAAACTCTTTTAAAAAAAAATCTGTTGCGTGTAATAATGAATACATCGGGTGAATATACGGATTAATATTCGGGAACCATTGTATTGATAAGCGTAAAGTTAAAATCCAATAATACTGCCTAAGTCCTGCTACCATAGCTGTCACCAAAAGATTTAACATTTCTGCTCTTGTATAATCACTTGGGTTAAGTGACGGCCATTCGAATGATGCTACTACCATTAACATTAAGGTGTCTGTCATAACATTTAAATTAATTTATTTTTATTATTTAATAAGAACTTAAGGAAAAAAACTTAAAAACTATTTAATAATCTTACCTCCATTAATTATAGATTCAATATATAAATTGTGTCAATTTTTAATAATCTGGGAAAGCTTTTTTGAAAGGAGTTGTTTTCCTAAATTATAAGAAACGTGTTATTATAATTATCATAATTTTAATGGTAATTTTTTATACAATCCCGATATTACTTTCCTATGAATAATAATTATAAACAATCTAATGATTACGAATCTAGATGGGGATTTTACCTAGTCAGTGAAGTTTTAAATGGTCGTGTAGCAATGGTTGCCTTAGTAATAATAATATTACTTGAGGTTTTTACTAAAAGAACCTTATTAGACGTATTATCAAATTTAATTAG